ATATCGAACATAATGTATGAAGGTATCTTTGAGGAACCATAGGATCCTCTGAAAAGAATTACAACACATGACCATAAGATATTCTATTTTTCCATAGAAAAGTGTTCGCTCAAGAAAGACTCCAGAAGATATTGATCGTAAATAAGAAGACTGTTTACGGAGAAATAGGAATAGATATTCAAATTCATATACATAAGAATTATGTAGGAACCAAAAAAATCTTTTCTTTCTTTTTGAAAAGACGTAAATAGATTTTTTTGAAGTAATCAGACTATTCAAATTATGATATTCGTGGAAAAACAATCGCAAGAAATGCAAAGAAGGAACATCTTTGATCCAGCATTGAAGGATTTGAACCAAGATTTCCAAATGGATAGGATGGGGTATTAGTAGATCTGACACATAATTTAAATGTGATAATTTATCCTCTAAGAAGGGAAATATTGAATGAATAGATCGGAAATTCTGAGATTTTGGTATTGGTACTCGTTTTTCTTCAAGGGAAGGTACTAATCGCGATGAGAATGGAATTTCCAGAATGACTCCAAAAACTTCTGATATCATTTGAGAATAAAAATGATAAGAAAAAGAATTCTTGTGACCCCAAAATCCATTTTGGTTAGAATCATTCACCGGAGAAATTAAAGATTCCTGTTGGTACATTCGAGTAATTAAACGTTTCACAAGTACTAAACTATATTTATTGTCATAACCGATAATTTCCACAGGTTCGTAAAAAATCAAACTATTGAAGCTATGATAATGAACAAGTGAGTAAATATACTCCTGAAGGAGTAGTGGATAGAGGAAGTTTTGTTGCCGAAATCTCTCTTTTTTAAATCTAAATGTCCTTGGAATTCTGCCATTTAAATACATTTCTACTGTAACCAAAAAAGGGAGGCACTTCTTGTGTTATGAAATGATACATAGTGCAATATGGTCAGAACGGCGTATGCATATGTTGTGTCTCTCTTATACTAAAATACTATTTAGAATAAAATAAGAAGTAAAAAATTATCTAAAAGTAAGAACAAATAAAGAATATATACCCCGGAGACACAGAGCCCAATCTACAGATCTTTTTGCTTTCCCTTTCTAGCCAATTTTGTTTTCTTTTCCTTGTTAAATATAACTAGACTAACAATAAGAAAAAGGGTAAAGATCTTTTATTTTTGCAACCCAATCACTCTTTTGACTTTGGAAAAAGATTATTTTTTTATCACTATACTATTTCTTCTACACATCCGTCTGCAATCCACAATAAAGAATAATTAGGATTAAAAAAAAAAGAATCAATGGTCCACTCAAAATTCACAAGAGAACCTTTTCCCACATCAGGCACTAAATCTATTTTTAACGTATAATTAGTAATTCGATCGGGTAATCATTCAAATTAAGAAATGAAGCTCGTTGCTTTTTTGTCTTAGTCGAATTCGAGCCATAAGACTCTATCCATTTATTCCCTAGACCCAAAATACTTGACTGAACTTTAAAAATTTTAAAAAAAGAAAAATTCTTGTTCGATTTATATTATGAGTACTATAAATCTTCTTTTTCTATGATTAGATTCTTTGATTAGATTCTTTTTTTTTTTTTTCTTTTTACGACATGCTTTTTTTTCCATTCATTACCTTTCAGGATCAGTCGCGGTCTTATAAACTCTACCAATAGTCTAGACGAATTCCTTCATCCAAATGTGTAAAAGATCAAAGATCATAGTCGCAATTAAAAGCCGAGTACTCTACCATTGAGTTAGCAACCCGGATCAATCTGAAGTGTAGATATGATCGAAATAAAAAAAATCTAGCAAACTCATCCATTTTACTAAAGTGAAGGAAAGAGCCAATAGGGAATGAAATGGGGATAAAAAGATTTATTTATATATGATCAAATTATATTTGTTTGATACACCATTGTCAATATGAATGGACTTTTTAGAAAACAAATTTAAAGAAATTATATATAAATTTGTATTGTATTTGAAAGAATAAAACTTTGAACAGAAAAAAAGAAGTAATAAGGAAAAGGTAGAGATAGAAACAAGAGCAGCTTTCTTTAATCAAAAAAAGAAAGGTACAATACAAATATAAGAAGAAAGGTTACCCCCCTTGTCGAGGGGGGGTCCACAAAAAGAAGCAAGAAAAAAAATATAAAGAAGTATGAATAGAAAAAGAAAAGAGGAAACTTTGACTAAAGAATTACACAAAGATAGGTACTAGTTACCCTATCTTTGTGTAATTCTTTAGTCATGATTCTTGTTTTTCCTTTCTTTTTTTATCAAAAGAAATTCGAAATTCTTTAAAAAATTCTGCCTTCCTTAAAATATCATAAACAGTTCCTGTGGGTTGAGCACCTTTTTCAAGGAAATATAAAATAGCAGGAACATTTGAATAAGTTTCATTCTTTATCGGATCATAAAAACCCACTTTTCGAAGATCTCTTCCTTCTCTTCGGGATCGAACATCAATTGCAACGATTCGATAGATGGCTCATTGGGATAGATGTAGATAAAAGATGCCCCCCTAGAAACGTATAGGAAGTTTTCTCCTCATACGGCTCAAGAAAAAATGATTCTAATTTTTCTAATTTAGATAATTTCTATTTCTATATTTCTATCTATATAGATAGAAATATAGAAATGGATCCATAAAGAATTAAACTGTAATTTGAGCCTTTTTTTCCTTCTTTACAGAAAAAGAAATTTCATTTGTACTCCTAACTCAAGTTGGATAGTTTTGAAAGAGTTCGAAAGGAAATCCTTCGAATTTCTTGAGCTGTCTCTACCCTATTTTTTCTCCTTTCGGATCTATTTTTCTTTTTTTTTTTTACTCATTACTCATTCTGATCCAATTGTTGAGACAAGTTAAAATAGTGTTTCCTTGTTCCGGAATTTATTGTCTTTGCTTTGCGCTTTTGTAAAATCATTGGGTTTAGACATTACTTCGGTGATCCTTACTCCTTTTCAAAAAGGCAGCAACATACCTTTTCTTCTTTATATGAAAAAGGTAAAAATCATACGAACGATTGATTCCTTTGTAATACACTCTTGATCTAAACAGTTTGCAAATTTCGACAAATTTTACTTTTTTTTTCATTTCAAACTTGTTCAAATTTGAACCTCTCCTTTTATCTATATTTCTATATAGATGATATTTTTACAAAGTTGGTCTAACTTATTGATTGTCACTAACCCTAGATTATTCCCCCGATAAATGAATGAATCATTTTTGCTCGAGCTCCATCATATGCTATACCTTTCTATACCATTAGTATCTTTATTTAGCAACCCAAGACAAATTCAATAAGGTTCCTAGCAGAACAAACTATGTCGAGACAAGAGCATCTTCATTCGTATAGAAAATGGTGGATGTCATAATCCACATCCAATCATGTCCTTCAAGTCGCACGTTGCTTTCTACCACATCGTTTCAAACGAAGTTTTACCATAACATCCCTCTCATTTTAATTTTGAACCGTATGCAATTGATTCAATATGGAATTATGAATAGTCATTGGCTGAACCAATACATACTAACCTACACTTAGAGATAAGTGTTTATCCGGAAGAGATTTCACTGAAAATTACCCCATATTTTCTCATGTGAATAATATCACATGAAAAAAAATCAGGTTTAAGCAAACTTATTTACATCTTCAACAGATCTTTCGGAATTGTCCAGAATAAAAGATCTCCCTTTTTCGTTAAAAAAAGAAACAAATTAGAAACCTAAAAAAACCTTTGACTTTACTTTCATTCAAATGAAAAATAAGGAAATAATAAGATATTCTTATTACTTATTAAGAAAAATATACAATATATTCTTATGTCATAATTATGTATTAATATATTCCAAATATTCCAATATGAATATATTAATACATAATTATGAATATTTTTTCATTAAATTATGATCTTTTCGCATCCATCTCCATCTTATAAAACAAAGAATCATTAACAAAACGAATCACGAATATTTAAGAATAAAATACTTTAGTAATTTAGTAAATAAAGTAAAAAAAAAAAAAGATATGATTCTAAGAATGATTCTTAGAATTCAGATTGGATAACATTGTATTCAACATTAAACAGAAAATTGTTGAATTAGATTTTCAATAGAGAAGAATCTTTCGTTTTGGATGCAAACGATCTGGGACGGAAGGATTCGAACCTCCGAATAACGGGACCAAAACCCGTTGCCTTACCGCTTGGCCACGCCCCATTTTTAGTTGGTCTAAGAAAGACTAAGAGAAATATTGGTTATTCGTCAATAACCAACCAAAATAAATATAGGACATGTTGTCGCTAGGATTCAACACAATAGATATAGAATCAAAAAGATTAATTGATCATTACTTAGAATTCAATTAAGATATTGTATGAAAATAGAATTCTTTGTATTCTTATTTGCTTGGGGAGAAGTAAAAGAAAAAGAAGAATTTATTTCTTTTATCTGCCTTTTTCTTTTCAATTTTCCCTCAGAAAAACAACTCAATCCAATCTGATAATTTATTATCATTTCAATTTCATTTGAATTTCGAAGAACAAGAAAAGAATATTTGTTATGTTTAATATCTTTAGTTTAATCTGTCTCTGTCTTAATTCTACCCTTTATTCGAGTAGTTTTTTCTTCGCCAAATTGCCCGAAGCTTATGCCTTTTTCAATCCAATTGTAGACGTTATGCCGGTTATCCCTGTACTTTTTTTTCTCCTAGCCTTTGTTTGGCAAGCTGCTGTAAGTTTTCGATAAGAATGAAATCTCTATTCAATTCATAATTTATTCGATAAAAAACAGATAAAATTTTGATTCTGAAAATCAATAAGATCATAAAGAATATTCAGATAAGTCTGGACATTAGGAACTCTCGATTCAAAAAGCGAAATTCTGGTATTTTCTATTGAATTTGAATAAGGAAAGGAGCGATTATCTTTAATCAGCTGATTCTTTTTGTTCTGGCTTTTTCTTTAGAAGATCCCATACAATACCTAATTATAGATATGGATATGACAAGAAATTTTTGGTAACAAAAAACACAAATATTAATAATATTATTACATTAGAAATAGAAAGAAATTCGTGAAATTTAGAGCGTCATGTCAAAATAGTGTATAGCGTATGTCGTAAAATAGATGATCTATTTCCTTAAACAAAAAATGATCTTATCTTGGAGATTTGTAATGCTTACTCTTAAACTATTTGTTTATACAGTAGTAATATTCTTTGTTTCTCTCTTCATCTTCGGATTCTTATCTAATGATCCGGGGCGTAATCCTGGGCGTGAAGAATAAAAAAAAGATGAGATTCGTTTTTACTTTTTCCTTTATTTTTTCATAGGTAAATGTATAAATAAATGGAATAGATGCTAAATAAAGATAAAATATTTATAAAAGAAAATAATCGAAATTTATTCCAATTCGAAAATATAAAGTGATCAGGGGGGTCGGAGAGAGAGGGATTTGAACCCTCGGTACGAATAATTCGTACAACGGATTAGCAATCCGACGCTTTAGTCCACTCAGCCATCTCTCCCCATTCAAAATGAGAAATTTATCATGTGATTTCACACGTGAAGTAAAGATTGAGAACGATTTTTATTTTCCTTCAATGATCCGAAAAAGATTTCTCCAATAGAAAGAATACTTTACTTCTTTTATTTTGTTTTGTACAAAAGCCGGCTTGATTAAGTATAAGTACTGGCCGGGCCAGTACTTCTTTTGTTCCGACGAATAAAAATTGTTATTGAAACAAGAAGACTAATTTTCATTGCCATTCCTAATCATTAGAAATTCTATAAGATTCTAATGGAGAAGTTATCTTAGAAATTCTTTCAAAAATTCTATAAAATTCTATATTAATATATTGATATTGAAATATTCTATATTATAGAATATCTTATTATATTATATTACCTTATATACTAATATAGTAATTCTAGTAAATTATAAATTCTAGTAAATTAGAGTCTAAATTCTAATATTTAGACTTTCTACTAAAATTTATATAAAATTTATAGTAAAAGTGTTCTAGTAAATTAATTAGTAAATTCAGATTTTTCGTCTTTATTTTCTTATTCTTAAGTATAAAATTCGGAAATTCAATAACGAATTTCATTCTAAATGAAAGTTGAAGTTCAGTATTTGATTCATAATTCATAAGTATTTGATTCATAATTCATATTAATAATAAATATATAATTTATATGAAATATGTAGCGGGTATAGTTTAGTGGTAAAAGTGTGATTCGTTCTATTAACAACTTCAATAGTTAAGGGGTCTTTCCATTTTTTTCATATTTCATATTCCATTCCGATCAAAAACTTTATTTCTTAAAAAGATTGAATCCTTTACCCCTCAATAGGACATTTGAGGAAAGAATATACATTCTCACGATTTCTATCCAAAAGTCAATCAGAATTTTACAGAATTTTAATAAAAAAATTGGATTATGGAATCGAGAAGCATAATTTTTTTGATATTGGTTAAATTCTCCCAATTCAATGAGTATGAATAAAGGATCTATGGATAATAGTACAAAATTTTCAATCGTAACTAAATCTTCCATTTTTGCGCTGAAAAAGGGCGAGATTGAAGCCAAATAGCTATAAAATGATGGTTTTGGTTTACTAGAACCCTCGGCTTCTTATTTCAGCTCGGTAGAAACAAAATTCTTTTCCTTAGGATCCCCCGAGTAAAAAAGAAATAGGGAACGAAGTAACTAGACTAGAGACTAGAAAGATTTGATAGAATCTCCCTCTTCTATAGGGATCATCTAAAAAGCAAGTAGCTTTAGATGCATTCGTAAAAAAAGCTGACATAGATGTTATGGATCTCATTTTTTATATGATGGGAATACATAGATATTCCATAAAGGAGCCGAATGAAATCAAAATCTCATGTTCGGTTTTGAATTAGAGATGTTAAAACTAATCAAACAACGTCGACTATAACCCCTAGCCTTCCAAGCTAACGATGCGGGTTCGATTCCCGCTACCCGCTCGCTATATATTCTTTATTCCTTAACTTCATAGGATATACAGATGCATTATCCTTTTTGATATGCATCCTTCTTTTTATTGTTTATTGTATTCCCTAAATCCGTCTAATTTTTTTTATGAAAAAAAATGTGAAAATAGGAATGAAGAGCGTCCATTGTCTAATGGATAGGACAGAGGTCTTCTAAACCTTTGGTATAGGTTCAAATCCTATTGGACGCAATTTATTTCTATATATCTATTCTAGATAAAGAATAGAAAAAAAGAAGAACTTTATTTTATAAAGGACCTTGATTCGAATCAGAAATCTTTCTTAATAATTTATATTAATTAAGATTTATATTAAGATTTATATTAATTAAGAATATAATAAATATAATAAAAACGATAGATTTACATTTATCTTTGTTCCTGAAGTAGAAAGAGTTCAATCTGTTCCTGAATAGCTTCTTTCAAAAGGGTTTCAGCCTCTTCGGTGAATATCTTGGTAGAAGATAGAATTTCTTGGA